ACGATTGAGGTGTACAAACTTGTGGATGGGTATCCTAAACCTGAACCGAATTCTTTCTGGTTAAAGAATCTCTTTCTAGTTGCTCGGGAACAATTAGAAGATTTTCTAGCGGAAATACTGGGTTTTGCGCTATTTGGTGGTGGTCCCGCTTATGGGGTCAAATTTCTACAGAAGATATTTTTCAATCTCATCGATCTCATAAGTATCATACCAAATCCCATCAATCGAATCACTTTTTCGAGAAATACGAGATATCTAAGTCATACAAGTAAAGAGATCTATTCATGGATAAGAAAAGGGCAAAGGTTTCAGACTCATGATGAAATAGAATCCTGGATCGAGACCTGTGATTGGTTTTTGGCTGAAGAGAGAGTTTACTCGTTTCATTTCTCCACCCTAAGGCCAGAAAAAGGGATTGATCAAATTCTATGGAGTCTGACTCATATTGATCGTTTAGTAAAGAGTGACTATGGTTATCAAATGTTTGAACAAGCGGGAGCAATTTACTTACGATACTTAGTTGACATTCATCAAAAGGATCTAATGAATTATGAGTTCAATACATCCTGTTTAGCAGAAAGACGGATATTCCTTGCTCATTATCAGACAATCACTTATTCACAAACCTCGTGTGGGGCCAATAGTTTTCATTTCCCATCTCATGGAAACCCGAAACCCTTTTCGTTCCGCCTAGCGCTATCCCCCTCTAGGGGTATTTTAGTGATAGGTCCTATAGGAACTGGACGATCCTATTTGGTCAAATCCCTAGCGACAAACTCCTATCTTCCTTTTATTACGGTATTTCTGAACAAGCTGGGTTTGAAAATAGTTATTGATGATCTCGATCCTGAGGACTATATGGAAGCGCTTGATGATGTGGATATTGATGGGATTGATAATGATAGCGATCCTGCTAAGGAATATATGGATGCGCTTAGAGATGCGGATGATATTGATGATCGTGACTATTCGAACTTGGACTCGGACCCGGAGCTGAGGGAGGAGTATACGGTGGATGATGAGATACTTAGGTATATCATCGAGTTGGAAATCAACCTAGCTTCTATCAACTTGCAATTCGAATTGGCAAGAACAATGTCTCCTTGCATAGTATGGATTCCAAACATTCATGATCTGTATGTGGATGAGTCGGAGTCCCTCGGTTTATTATTGAACTATCTCCCCGGGGATTGTGAAAGACGGTCCACTAGAGAGATTCTTGTTATTGCTTCGACTCATATTCCCCAAAAAGTGGATCCCGCTCTAATAGCTCCGAATAAATTAAATACATGCATTAAGATACGAAGGCTTCTTATTCCACAACAACGAAAGCACGTTTTCACCCTTTCGTATACTAGGGGATTTCGCTTGGAAAAGAAAATGTTCCATACTAATGGATTCGGGTCCATAGCCATGGGTTACAATGCACGAGATCTTGTAGCAATTACCAATGAGGCCCTATCGATTAGTATTACACAGAAGAAATCAATTATAGACACTAATACAATTCGATTCGCTCTTCATAGACAAACTTGGGAGTTGCGAGCGCATGTAAGACCGGTTCCGGATCATGGGATCCTTTTCTATCAGATAGGAAGGGCTGTTGCACAAAATGTACTTATAAATAATTGCTGCCTTATAGATCCTATATCTATCTATATGAAGAAGCAATCATGTTACGAAGGGGATCCTTATTTGTACAAATGGTTCTTCGAACTTGGAACGAGCATGAAGAAATTAACGATACTTCTTTATCTTTTGAGTTGTTCTGCCGGATCGGTCGCTCAAGATCTTTGGTCTCTACTCGGACCCGATGAAAAAAATTGGATCACTTCTTATAGACTCGTTGAGACGGATTCTGGTCTAGTTGATGGCCTATTAGAAGTAGTAGAAGGCGCTCTGGTGGGATCCTCGCTTCTTCGGCCCGAACCGAGGAATCCCTTAGAGATGATGGAAAATGGATCTCGTTCTATCTTTGATCGTAGATTTCTCTACGAATCGGAGTTTAAAGAATGGGCAGAAGGCACCGACCCGCAACAGTTAGCGGAGGATGTAGTCGATCACATAGTTTGGGCTCCTAGAATATGGCAACCTTGGGGCTTTCTATTTGATTGGATCGAAAGGCCCAATGAATTGGAATTTCCCTATTGGGCCAGGTCATTTCGGGGCAAGCCGATCATTTCTGATGAAGTGAATGATGAATATTTTGATTATGCATTTTTTGGTGAAGGGGATGGTGGATATGATGAAGAGGATGAGCTTCAAGAGAATGATTGGGAGTTCTTGCAGAGTGAAACCATGGAGTACCCTGGACGAGATAGATCTTCCAAAGAACAAGTCTTTTTTCGAAAAGGCCAATTCATTTGGGACCCTGGAGATCCACTCTTTTACATATTCAACGATGAGCTCTCTGTCTTTCTGTTTTCACATCGAGAATTCTTTGCAGATGAAGAGATGTCAAAGGGGCTTCTTCTGACTTCCCAAAGGGAGACTCTATATA